TTTAGGGTTTACATATACTCCTAATTGCTGTTATAATGACAATTGATAATTCTTTTTTTTGAAACAAATCAATATCAATTCGTTCTGTATCAATTTTCATTTTCTTATTACTTACGTAAAAAATTCGATTCAAATCCAAGAATAATTAAATATAAAATAATAAAGATTTGATAGTTAATGGTTCAATTTGTCCTGAGTTAGTTATTGTTTTGTGAAAAAAAAATAATAACTTTATTTTTCATTTCAATAGATTCAATAGAAATAAATAAGAGAGGAGGTTTTTAGGCATTGTGTCTTTGAGGATACTATACGATCAATTGAAAGTATAAATACAATCAAAACAAGTTATTTTCGGAAAGGTATTAAGAAAAAATGGAATCCAAGGAGGAAGTACAATAAAAAAACAAGTTTATTAATCTAGAAAATTGTTCGTCTAGTTTATCTCATTTTGGCGGCATGGCCGAGTGGTAAGGCGGGGGACTGCAAATCCTTTTTCCCCAGTTCAAATCCGGGTGTCGCCTGATCAACACAAGACTTTAAATTCCGTATTATGTTGGGCCGATATATAACTCAATTAATTTTTTCCTTCACAGACGCAAAAGAATTGTTGATACTTGCTTGATTCTAAGCATCTATCGCTTCTCAAAACTCAGCGTTAAGTCCTTGCGTCTAAGAGTCAAGATTCTAGTGGAAAATTGTTTTGAAGGACTTCAAATACAATATAGTGTCTACTGACTGGATCTTATCGATCTTAGCTTAAATTGAACAAATTGAACTAAGTCGGACAGGCAAGCGAATTAGTGGGTGTGAAAAGAGCAGCAAAAAACTCTGGATACAGACTCATGAAAGTCTATAAATGCGTAGGTATTCAATCCATATTAGATTGACTGGGTAATTGGCTTTTTTATAAAAAAGTGCAAACAAAAAGAAAGACTTTTTTCAGTAACCTGTAGCCAAGAATGAAATAGGCTATCCCCGGGGCAAGAGCGACAATCGGGAGATAGTAAAAATGAAATAGAATAGGAAAGAAAGGTATGAACGATTAATCCTCATTCCATATTGAAGATGGCTTTTACTTATGAAAGTCAACAAAAGAAACAATATATTTTATTATCTATGTGTTCAATTAATAACATTCCCTTACTCCTTCTAAGAATGGCAGCGCCTCTTTTGTGTGGACTTAATGTTTCCCGGTTCTACTAGAAAAAAAAAAGATAACCTTGTTCGAAGTATATTTAAGTATATTTAGTGTATTGATTTATCAAGAGTCTTGGTTCAGAATCCTTTTTGACTGTTCACTATTGATCCACTATTATTAGTGAACAATAATGGACTAATTCCTTCATATGTATCGAAATAGGGGACATCATTCACATGGATATAGTAAGTCTTGCTTGGGCTGGTTTAATGGTAGTCTTTACATTTTCCCTTTCACTAGTAGTATGGGGACGAAGTGGACTCTAAGTACTATTAATTAAGTTGATGAATCAAACTTTATCAATTGTTTTCTAGATAGTTCTGTAAAGTGCTTTAAATTATTATCTCTTTTTATTTAATTCAACCATCTTTAGTTGAAAGTTCCATTGTATTCGGGTCTGGTATAGTAATGTACTATATGAATAATACCCTTTTTTCAATCAAATAGATATTTCCACGACTCTACTGCTTGTATTCCGAAAGTAAAAGGGATACAGAAAGAGAGTCCAATCGAATTCTTCCTAAACTTATAAACCAACCAACTTTTACCACATATAGATATAACGCCAATGAGTAAGAGCGGATCCCCCCCCCTTTTTTTTTTTTCTTTTTACTTCCTTGATTTTATTCTTTCGATGTATATTATATCAGGATTCCTAGTTCATATTTGAACTAAAAAAACTAAAAAAAAATCGAACGGGAAGACTAAGAGTTGTCTTTTGCTTTTTTGAGCTTGATTGGAATCAATATAAATCAACTGGATGAAACAAAGAATTAGAATCGGATTAAGATTACATATACCTAATTCCTATCACATATATGATATCTGAAGATCAATATTTTGCGTAATCTATATTAATCAATCCGAAGAATCCAACTTTCTATACTTCACTAAGAGAAAAAATAAAGTATGGTAGAAAGATTAATATATTTCTTTCTACCATACTATCAGGTCTCAGAGAATACTGCTGATTGTCGTTCGCTCATTTCATTAAGAATCAAAACGCGAAGCTTTTATTTATTCAATCATTAAGTTAAGAAGAACTAAGAAAACAAGTTTCATTCAAATTAATTATTTTGACTTACGGTTTTTACATATATGATAAGTAAAAAGGCAGTAGGAACTAAAATGAACAGTGCAGTAGCAATAAATGCAAGAATATTTACTTCCATAATATCATTATTTCTTTTTTTTTTATTTCGCAATAACTCGGGATTTAATCCCATAGAGATGAGGAATCAATCTTTCGCCGGTAAATTCAACGAGATGAATTACATCGGGATGATATTGAATCAAATCAAT